GCTGTAAATGTTTAATTTTTTAGCATTAAGAAATTCATAAAATTTTTAGTAGAAGTTTTTAGGCTAAAATTTGGGACATTTGTGCAGTGCATTAATGCAATGTGCATGTATATATATACAATGCGGATGGCTAACCCATATCTCAACTCGGTAGCTGGCACGTTCTCGGGCCTTCCTTGGTTTCGGGGTTTGACAAGGATAACAGGATTCGCTGAGCGTAGGGGGTAGGGGGGTTTGTCGCGCAAAAACCAAAAGGGGGGCAGATATATAAGGATAAGTTGAAGAAGTGATGTATATGTTATGCACTTGAGATATTAATATGTAATTCTTAAGTTATGTCATTTAATAATTAACCTACTTCAACTCGTGCAAGGAATAATTCTACCCTAATATATTAATTGCGCTTGCACTCTGAAATGCAAAGTGAAAGGAAACCTAAAAAAGAGAACCCTATGCATATAAAAGAACGCTCGGCATGTTGGGTAACGAGGAGTATGTAATTACACCATTAATCAGATGCCAGTATAATTATCCGAGGGTGGAGTAAATAATATTATGTACCTGAAATAGGAACCAGATACCAGGAATAGTTCACAGTGTGCGACCCCCACATTTTGTGTCCCTGATTCTATCATTAATAGTATGCCTTAATGTCAACCAGTTGGTGGTCTCTTACTACATTAATAATTTTAAGATAAATCTTAGCTGGGTAATTCAAGGAAAAATTTGAGTGCCATATTTTAGGGGATTAATCTATTTCCCAGGTTAAAATAAATTATTTCTGAGTTTTAATAATTTGGTTTATGATCTTCTTAGACGTTAGTACTTGCTTTGGGGTTAAAAGAAATGAATGGTGATAATACATATGTAAGTACTAATGCATTATGTAATATTATGCATAGTATGTACTAATACATACATGTTACTATCAGAAGATAGTTTAATTTAGAATTCTGGCTTTGGGAGCCAGGGGTGGGAGTTAAAATCTCTCTTTTCTGGGCGCTAGGGGGGAATTTAACCTCCGATCTTCGGATTACAAGACCGATGCTTTAAGACTAAGCTACTAGGGCAAGCTCATTTTAGTGCCTTATTTTCTACTCATCCTGCCAGTGGGACGAGCACAAGGAAAAGTGCAAAGTATAGAATTGATGCTACTTGTCCAATAATGACGTATGGGTGTTCTACAGGCATGCCTCCAATTCATGTTAGAATTAGTATGTCTGCCACAAGTGTTCAGAATAAGAATTGGGTAATTGGACGGAACGTAAGTCCCCGTTGTTTTGAGGTGTGTAAGATTGGGACTACTATTAGGATTAGAATAGAGAATAATAAAGCAAGAACACCCCCTAGTTTATTTGGAATAGATCGCAGGATGGCGTAGGCAAACAGAAAATATCACTCTGGTTTAATGTGTGGTGGAGTTACCATCGGGTTGGCTGGTGTAAAATTGTCTGGATCTCCTAGTAGGTTGGGGGAGAATAGTGCTAGGGATGTTAAGGCTAGTAGTATAATTACAAATCCAAGGAGGTCTTTGTATGAAAAATAGGGGTGGAAGGAGATTTTATCGGCATCAGAATTTAGGCCGGCGGGGTTGTTTGACCCTGTTTCGTGGAGGAATAGGAGGTGGAGCAGGGTTGCGGCGGCGATAATGAAGGGCAGTAGGAAGTGGAATGCGAAGAATCGTGTTAGTGTTGCATTGTCTACCGAAAAGCCTCCCCAGATTCATTGAACAAGTGTGTCTCCTATATAGGGAACTGCTGAAAGGAGGTTTGTAATTACTGTAGCCCCTCAGAAGGATATTTGTCCTCATGGAAGGACATAGCCGACAAAGGCTGTTATTATAACTAATAGGAGCAGTACTACGCCAATATTTCAGGTTTCTTTATAAAGGTATGATCCATAATATAGGCCACGGGCGACGTGTATATAAATACAGATGAAAAAGAATGATGCTCCGTTAGCATGAAGATTACGGATGAGTCAGCCGTAGTTTACGTCTCGGCAGATATGGGCCACTGATGAAAATGCGGTTGAAATGTCAGAGGTGTAATGCATGGCCAGGAATAGCCCTGTTAGAATTTGTGTAATTAAACATAGTCCTAGAAGGGATCCGAAGTTTCATCACACTGAGATATTAGATGGTGTTGGTAGGTCAACTAGTGCATCGTTAGCGATTTTTATTAGAGGGTGGGTTTTTCGTAGGCTTGCCATTAGTTCTTGTAGTTGAACTACAACGGTGGTTCTTCAAGTCATTGGTCTCGGTTAAAGTCCGAGCAAGAATTATGACTTATTTTATGTTTTTATTGATGGTAGCTTTAATTGTGGGTCTAATTGCCGTTGCTTCTAATCCCACCCCGTATTTTGCTGCCTTAGGTTTGGTGTTGGCAGCGGGGGTTGGGTGTGGTATTTTAGTTGGTTCTGGGGGGTCTTTCTTGTCTTTAGTCCTTTTTTTAATTTATCTAGGTGGGATGCTCGTAGTATTTGCTTATTCAGCAGCTTTGGCTGCTGAGCCTTTTCCAGAGGCTTGAGGGAGTCGTTCTGTCGCAGGATATGTGCTAATTTATTTGTTGGGGGTAGTTTTAATGGCCGGGGTATTTTGAGGGGGGTGGTATGAGGGTTCATGGGTAATGATTGATGGGTTAAAAGAGTTTTCCATATTGCGAGGGGATGTTGGAGGGGTGGCTGTTATATATTCTTTTGGGGGAGCAATGTTAGTTATTTGTGCTTGGGTTTTGCTTTTGACACTGCTTGTTGTATTGGAGTTAACCCGGGGATTAAGCCGTGGGACTCTTCGTGCAGTTTAGATAATTGTTAAAAGAATGGCTAAGGTCATTGTCAGAAGGAAAATAGTTAAATATGTTTTAATTATTCCTCGTTGAATGTCGCTTATAATTTTTGATATTATTATTTGGGTTAAGGTTAGTCCTTTTGGCCCAGACATTTCAAATCATGTCTGATCGAGTTTATTGGCGATTGATTGGCCTAGGATGAGGTTAAGTTTTGGGGGTATTCGGTGAATTAGAGCTGGGAAGTATCCTAGTATATTTGAGAAGTTGGGTGAGGATAAATTAGGGGTGATTTTAACTTGTTTGTTAGTCAGGGCAGTAAGTTCTATGGCCACTAACAATCCAATAATAGTGACTATGAGGGCTGCTATTTTTAGGGCCAAAGGTATTGTTATGATAGGTGTTTTTGAAGGTAGGAAGTTGGAGGTAATAATAAGTCCGGCAATAATGCTTCCTCAGGCAAGTCGTTTGATGGGGTTGATTACTAGTGGGTTGTTTTCATTAATGGGAGATAATGGGAGGAATCGTGGGGACCCCATGGTAACAAAAAAGACAACCCGAAAGCTGTAGACCGCGGTAAATGAGGTAGCAATAAGTGTAAGGATTAGGGCTCAGGCGTTAAGGTGTGAGGTGTTTAGGGCTTCAATGATGGCATCTTTTGAGAAGAAGCCCGCAAGGAATGGGGTTCCTGTTAGTGCTAAGCTGCCGATTGTGAGGTAGGTTGAGGTGGCTGGCATAAGATTGTGAAGGCCCCCTATTTTGCGGATGTCCTGTTCGTCATTGAGGCTATGAATAATTGATCCTGAGCATAAGAACAGTATGGCTTTGAAGAAAGCGTGGGTGCAGATGTGAAGGAATGCGAGTTGTGGCTGGTTTAGGCCAATTGTAACTATTATTAGGCCTAGTTGGCTGGATGTTGAGAAAGCCACAATTTTTTTGATATCATTTTGGGTTAGGGCGCAGGTGGCTGTGAATAGGGTGGTCAGGGCCCCTAAGCATAAGCAAATTGTTAGTGCAGTTTGATTATTTTCTATGAGGGGGTGGAGGCGAATTAATAAAAAGATTCCAGCTACGACCATGGTGCTAGAGTGGAGTAGGGCAGATACTGGTGTGGGGCCCTCCATGGCAGAGGGGAGCCAGGGATGCAGGCCAAATTGGGCCGACTTCCCTGTTGCTGCTAGGATAAGTCCTATTAGGGGGATTGTTATATCAAAATTCTTTGATAGGAAGAAGATTTGCTGGATTTCTCAGGAGTTAAAATTTATTGCAAATCATGCCATGCTCAAGATTAATCCAATATCCCCTACTCGGTTATAAATTACAGCTTGCAGGGCTGCTGTGTTACCGTCTGCTCGTCCGTACCACCACCCAATCAGCAGAAAGGATATAATTCCAACCCCCTCTCAGCCAATAAATAGTTGAAACATATTGTTGGCAGTAACAAGTGTAATTATTGCCACTAAGAATAATAGTAAATATTTAAAGAATCGGTTCATGTTGGGGTCTGAGTGTATGTATCATAGTGCAAACTCCAAAATAGACCAGGTGACGTAGAGAGCAATGGGTGTGAAAATGAGAGAGTAATGGTCAAATTTAAAGCTAATGTTCGTGTCAAATATGTGTGTGTTCATTCAGTGTCAGTTTGTGGTAACACTCTCTAGTCCTTGGTCTAGAAATATTATTAGTGGTAGAAGGCTAATGAAAAAAGCGGTGCTGACAGCGGTCTTTACATGTGTGTTTGCTCAGTCCATTTTACGTGGTTCGGGGTTTAGTGTTGTTAGTAGTGGAATAATAAGGATTGTAATGACTAAAATAAGCGAGGAGGACATAATTAGTGTTGTTGGGTTCATAGCTTCCACTTGGATTTGCACCAAGAGTTTTTGGTTCCTAAGACCAACGGATGAGCTGTTATCCTTCAGAAGCGTGAGGAAGCCGCGGATTTTAACCGCGGTGCATAAGGATTAGCAGTACTTATTGATTTCTGTCCTTCCTTGGTGAGTAAGGGGATTTTAACTCCTGTCTTTAGAATCACAATCTAATATTTTAGTTAAACTATACTTACTAGTAGCATCAACCTCACATTAGTTCTGGTTTTGCCACAAGAAGAATTACGGGGATTAGGTGAAGGGCTATTAGCAAGTGTTCTCGGGTGTGGAAGGGCTGGAGTTTTATAATATGACTTGGTGTTGGGCCTCGTTGAGATATTAAGAATATGTAGAGTGAGTAACCCGCTGTAATTAGGGTGCCTGCCCCTGTTAGTGCGATGGTTCACGGGGACCAGTTGAATAGGGTTGTAATAATTATTAATTCTCCTATCAGGTTGGGCAGAGGGGGGAGTGCTAGGTTGGCTAGGTTGGCAATGAATCATCAAACTGCTGTTAGGGGGAAGATTAGTTGTAGTCCTCGGGCTAAAATTATGGTTCGGCTATGGGTTCGTTCGTATGCTGTGTTAGCTAAGCAGAATAGTATAGAGGATACTAGACCGTGGGCGATTATTAGGATAATTGCCCCTGAAAACCCTCAGGGGGTTTGAATTAAAATGCCTCCTGCTACGAGCCCCATATGGCTGACAGATGAGTAGGCGATTAGTGATTTAAGATCCGTCTGTCGTAGACAAATAGATCCTGTTATAATAATTCCTCATAATGCTAAAATAATAAATGGGTAGACTAATTCTTTTGAGAGGGGATCGAGTATAATTATTATTCGTATTATTCCGTATCCCCCTAGTTTTAGTAATACTGCTGCCAGTACTATAGATCCTGCAACAGGAGCTTCTACGTGTGCTTTAGGGAGCCAGAGGTGAACGCCATATAGCGGTATTTTTACTAGAAATGCAATAAGACAGCCAGCCCACCAAATTTTATGGCCCCAGGAGTCTAGTAGAAGTGGCTGGGAGTATTGAATTACAAATATAGACAGGGTCCCTGTAGATTGTTGAAGCAGAAGTAGTGCGACCAGGAGAGGTAGAGAACCCGCGAGTGTGTAGAATAAAAAGTAGGTCCCTGCATTTAGTCGCTCAGTTTGGTTCCCTCATCGGGTGATAATAATTAAGGTTGGAATGAGTGTGGCTTCAAATATAATGTAAAATATAATGATTTCTGTGGCCCCGAATGCTATAATTAGGAAGGTTTGTAGTGAGGTAAGTAGGGTGATGTAGAGGCGTTGTCGGTTAATGGGCTCTGGGTTAATGTGATTTTGGCTGGCTAGAATTATTAATGGTAGTAGTCAACATGTTAGTACTAATAAGGGTGTTGATAAGGGGTCTGTGCCCAAGTATATGTTAGATGCAGTTCAGCCGGTTTCGGATGTTCATTTTAGTCATGTAAGGCTTACAAGGGCAATTGACAGGCTATGGGTAATTGTTGCTGTTCATAGTCATTTTGGGGAGATTAATCAGATTGTTGGGAATAATATGATTGTGGGGACTAGTACTTTTAACATTGTAGAAGGCTGAGGTTTTGTAGGCGATCAGTTCCGTGAGTTCGAGCTGTGGCTACTAGAAGTGCGAGGCCCGTACTCGCTTCGCAGGCGGAGAAGGCTAGTAAAAGCATGGGGGCGGTGGAGAAGCTTGTAGATTCGAATTGTAGTGTTCATAGGGCTAGTGCAATAAATAGGGATAGTATTATACCCTCTAAACACAGGAGTGCGGAGAGTAGGTGGGTGCGGTGGAATGCTAGTCCTATTAGTCCTAAAATGAATGCTGAGCTGAAGCTGAAATGTATTGGTGTCATAAGGGGGCTGTGGATTTAAACCACAATTTTCTGAGCCGAAATCAGAGGTCTTTTTTGGACTAACTCCCTTATTCTGCTCATTCTAGGCCCCCTTGGGTTCATTCGTAGATTAGTCCCAAGGTTAGAAGAATGAGAACTGTAGTTGCTCAAAAGAATGTTCCTGTGGGGTTGTGAAGTTGATCACCTCAGGGAAGGGGGAGAAGAAGGGCAATTTCCAGGTCGAATAGAAGAAACAGGATAGCGACTAGGAAAAATCGTAAGGAGAATGGTAGTCGGGCGGATCCTAATGGGTCGAATCCACATTCGTAAGGGGAAAGTTTTTCTGCATCCGGGTTTATTTGGGGGAGTCAAAATGATACGATTGCTAGAATTGAGGATAGGGCTATTGTAATAATAAGAATAGTTGTGATTAAATTCATTATCTTTCCCTGGGGTTTAACCAAGACTAAATGATTGGAAGTCACTTGTACTAATTTAAATACTAGAAAGATATGAGCCTCATCAGTAGATGGATACGTAGAGGAATAGTCAGACTACGTCGACAAAGTGTCAGTATCAGGCAGCGGCCTCAAAGCCGAAGTGGTGTTCAGATGTGAAGTGGTATTGGATTTGGCGGAGGAGGCAGACAGCCAAGAAGGTTGACCCAATAATTACATGAAGTCCGTGGAATCCTGTAGCCACGAAGAATGTAGATCCGTATACTCCGTCTGCGATTGTGAAAGGGGCTTCATAGTATTCTATAGCTTGTAGCGCGGTAAAGTATAGTCCTAGAAGAATTGTAAGTCCGAGGGATTGAATAGCCTGTTTTCGTTCTCCTTCTATAATGCTGTGGTGAGCTCATGTAACTGTAACACCAGATGCTAGTAGAACTGCTGTGTTAAGGAGAGGGACCTCAAACGGGTCCAGTGTAGTAATCCCTGTTGGCGGTCAGCATCCTCCAAGCTCAGGAGTTGGTGCTAGGCTTGAGTGATAAAAAGCTCAGAAAAACCCAAGGAAAAAGAAAACTTCTGAGGTGATGAATAGAATTATACCATAACGCAGGCCTTTTTGTACTGGTGGTGTGTGGTGTCCTTGGAAGGTTCCTTCTCGGATGATATCACGTCATCATTGGAATATTGTAAGAAGCAGGAGGATTAGTCCGAGGGTTATTAGTGTTGTTGAGTGGAAGTGAAACCAGATTGCTAGGCCGGATGTTATTAATAGGGCGCCTACGGCTCCGGTTAGTGGTCATGGGCTGGGATCAACCATATGAAATGCATGTGCTTGGTGTGCCATTAAACGTTTTCTTGTAGGTAGAGGCTTAGTAGAAGTACAAATACGTAGGCTTGGATTATTGCAACTGCAACTTCTAGGAGTGTTAGGAGGAATAGGACAGCGGCTGTTAAAATTGCTACTGTTGGCATTATAGGCAGTAGTACGAATACTGCTGTGGCAATGAGTTGAATTAGTAGATGGCCTGCAGTTAAATTAGCTGTAAGTCGTACCCCGAGGGCTAGGGGTCGAATGAATAGGCTAATCGTTTCGATAATAATTAGTACTGGAATTAGTGGGACTGGGGTTCCTTCTGGTAGAAGGTGTCCGAGAGCCACTGTTGGCTGATTACGCATGCCAATAATTACCGTAGCAAGTCACAACGGGACAGCAAATCCTATGTTTAGTGATAGTTGGGTGGTAGGTGTAAAGGTATACGGGAGAAGGCCGAGCATGTTAATAGTAATAAGGAATACTATTAGTGAGGCAAATAATAAGGCCCACTTATGTCCTCCTACATTTAGAGGCAGTAGAAGTTGATTAGTGAAACGGTTGATGAACCATGTTTGAAGGGTAATAAGTCGATTATTTAATCACCGAGATGGGGGAGTTGGGAACAAAATTCAGGGCAGTGCGATTGCAACGGCAATAAGGGGGACCCCCAGGAAGGAGGGGCTTGCAAATTGGTCAAAAAAGCTCATTATCATGGTCAGTCTCAAGGCTCAGTTTTGTGTTTTTCTTCGCTTATTGGGGCGGGCTCGTTAGGTGTTGTGTGATTTAAGATTTTAGTTGGGATAACGGTGAGAAAGATGATTCATGAAAATACTAGAATGGCGAATCAGGGGTTGGGATTTAATTGGGGCATTTCACTAGAGGTGGTCGGTAGTCACCAAACTTTGGCTTAAAAGGCCAACGCTTTGTCCAATAATTAGCTTTCTAGTGAGGCGTCTTCTAGTATTAGTGAGGATCAGCTTTCAAAGTGTTCTAGCGGGACGGCTTCAACTACGATTGGCATAAAGCTGTGATTAGCTCCGCAGATTTCAGAGCATTGTCCATAGAATACTCCTGGTCGTGAGGCAATGAAGGCAGTTTGATTTAGTCGTCCGGGTACTGCGTCCATTTTTACACCTAGAGATGGTACGGCCCAAGAGTGAAGTACGTCTTCAGCAGATACTAGCACACGAATTGGTGACTCTATCGGAACCACTATTCGATGGTCAGTCTCTAGTAGCCGGAATTGACCGGGTGTGAGGTCTTGAGTAGGAATTATGTAGGAGTCAAAGCCCAAGTCTTCATAGTCTGTGTATTCGTAGCTTCAGTATCACTGATGTCCCATGGCTTTAATCGTTAGGTGGGGATCATTAATTTCGTCTATAAGATATAAAATTCGAAGGGATGGTAGAGCAATCAAAACTAGGATTACAGCTGGTAAAACGGTTCAAACAATTTCGATTTCCTGGGAGTCTAGGATATATTTGTTGGTAAGTTTAGTAGAAACTATTGCAATAATAATGTATAATACTAAAGTGCTAATTAAAAACACAATTATTAGTGCGTGGTCGTGGAAATGGAGAAGTTCTTCTATAACGGGTGATGCCGCGTCTTGGAATCCTAGTTGTGTGGGATGTGCCATTAAGCCTGGGGCTTAAGACATACAGGGATTTAACCTGTAATACCACCTTGACAAGGTGGTGTAATTTGCATTTTACTAATGTCTTTAGAAGAAAGTGACAGAGTGGTTATGTGACTGGCTTGAAACCAGTACATGGGGGTTCAATTCCTCCCTTTCTCGTTAGTTTGATTGAACTCGGACAAATGCTGGCTCTTCAAATGTGTGGTAAGGTGGAGGGCAGCCGTGGAGTCATTCTACGTTTGTCATGGTTAGCTCTACTGAGGAGACTTCCCGTTTGGCAGCAAAGGCTTCTCAAAGGATAAATAAGAATATAATTACTGCGACCAGGGAGATAAGGGATCCAATAGATGATACTGTATTTCACAGGGCGTAGGCGTCAGGGTAATCAGAATATCGTCGTGGCATTCCGGCTAGGCCTAGGAAGTGTTGGGGGAAGAATGTTAGGTTTACACCAATGAATATTACACCAAAGTGGATTTTTGTTCAGGTGTCATTTAGGGTATATCCTGAAAATAGTGGGAATCAGTGAACAAAGGCTGCCATGATGGCAAACACGGCACCTATTGAGAGTACATAGTGGAAATGCGCAACTACATAATATGTGTCGTGAAGTACAATATCTAATGATGAGTTAGCTAACACAATTCCTGTTAGTCCTCCTACTGTGAAAAGGAAAATGAATCCCAGGGCTCATAGTATGGGCGTGTCTCATTTGATAGAACCGCCGTGCAGTGTAGCAAGCCAGCTAAATACTTTCACACCGGTTGGAATGGCAATAATTATTGTTGCAGATGTGAAGTAAGCACGGGTGTCTACATCTATTCCGACAGTAAACATGTGGTGGGCTCAGACAATAAAGCCAAGGAGGCCGATGGCCATCATAGCTCAAACCATTCCTATGTAGCCGAATGGTTCTTTTTTACCAGCGTAGTAGGCTACAACGTGTGAAATGATTCCAAATCCGGGTAAAATAAGAATATATACTTCGGGGTGGCCAAAGAATCAGAACAGGTGTTGGTACAGGATTGGGTCTCCTCCCCCTGCTGGGTCGAAGAATGTAGTATTAAGATTTCGGTCTGTAAGAAGTATTGTAATTCCGGCGGCTAGGACTGGAAGGGAGAGAAGCAGGAGCACAGCTGTTACTAGTACAGCTCACACGAATAGGGGTGTTTGATACTGGGAGATAGCTGGAGGTTTCATGTTAATAGTGGTAGTAATAAAATTAATTGCCCCCAGGATTGATGAAACACCTGCTAAGTGAAGTGAAAAAATTGTAAGGTCTACGGATGCTCCTGCGTGGGCAAGATTGCCTGCGAGTGGCGGGTAAACTGTTCACCCTGTCCCCGCCCCGGCCTCAACGCCAGAGGAGGCCAGTAGTAGAAGAAATGATGGGGGGAGAAGTCAGAAGCTTATGTTGTTCATTCGTGGGAATGCCATATCAGGTGCCCCAATCATTAGTGGTACTAGTCAGTTTCCAAATCCCCCAATGAGAATTGGTATTACTATAAAGAAAATTATTACAAAGGCGTGGGCAGTAACGATAACATTATAAATTTGGTCATCGCCAAGAAGTGACCCGGGTTGACTGAGCTCGGCTCGAATAAGAAGGCTTAAAGCAGTCCCCACTATTCCAGCTCAGGCACCAAATACAAGATAAAGGGTACCAATGTCTTTGTGGTTTGTAGAAAAGAATCAGCGCGTAATTGCCACAGGTAGGGTAGCCGAGTATTAGGCGGTGGGTTGTAGCCCCGAAGACAGAGGTTTAAGTCCTCTTCCTATCATCAGCCCCGTGGTGAAGAAACATGTTGGATTGCAAATCCAGAGACGTAGAGTAATACTCTGCCGGGGCTTTTCCCGCCTTTATAGGCCAACGGCGGGAAAAGTAGATGGATGCTCGCTGGCTTGAGCGCTTAGCTGTTAACTAAGAGTTTGTAGGATCGAGGCCTTCCCATCTAGTAAGGCCTTAGTTTAATAAAAACATTTGATTTGCAATCAGAAAATGCAAGATAGACTCTTGTAGGTCTTATCCAGGGACTAGAAGATTTTCACTTCTGCTTAGGGCTTTGAAGGCTCTTGGTCTGGTACTATCCTAAGTCCCTTAAGTGGCTAGTATTAAAATAGCCGGAGTCACAGGTAGAAGACCTAGTGCAATTGTGGTTGAAATAGTAAGGGGAAGAGAGGCTTGAGTTGTTATTACTCGCCAGGGTGTGGTTGAATTGGTCGTGTTTGGGGAGATTGTTAGTGTTATTGCATAGCATAGTCGTAGATAAAAATAAAGGCTAAGTAGGGCTGCTAGGGCTATAATTGTGGCAGTAGCTGGGAGGTCTTGTTTTGTTAATTCTTGAAGAATTAATCATTTTGGTATAAATCCTGTTAATGGTGGTAGTCCGCCTAATGATAGTAGAACAAGGGCGGTGGTTGTTGTCAGGGCTGGGTTATTTGATCAGGCTATTGCAAGGGTGTTAATTTTTGTGGCTGAGGATATTTTGAGTGTAAGAAATGCTGCGGAGGTCATGAAGATATAGGTCCCTAGTGCAAGGAGTGTGAGCTGGGGGGCATACTGTAGTACGATAATCATTCACCCTATATGGGCAATAGAGGAATAGGCCAAAATTTTCCGGAGCTGGGTTTGATTTAACCCGCCCCATCCCCCTGCCAATGTAGACATAAGTCCTAAAGAGGTTAGCAGAAAGGGGTCGATGGCTTGAGATGTTTGGATAATAAGGGCCAGGGGGGCTAGCTTTTGCCAAGTCGATAGAATTAGGCCTGTGAGTAGGTCTAGTCCTTGTAGGACTTCTGGCATTCAGAAGTGTATTGGTGCAAGTCCAATTTTAAGTGCTAGAGCGGTAATAACGATAGTGCTGGCGATTGGGTTTGATATATTGTTTATGTCCCACTCCCCTGTGATTCATGCATTTGTTGTACTTGCAAACAGGATTATTGCTGCTGCGGTTGCTTGTGTTAAGAAATATTTTGTGGTGGCTTCTACTGCTCGTGGGTGATGGTGTTGCGCTATTAGTGGCACAATTGCCAGGGTATTAATTTCTAGGCCTATTCAAGCTAAGAGTCAGTGGGAGCTAGCAAAAGTTAGGGTGGTGCCTAATCCCAGGCTGGATAATAAAATTATTAGTACGTAGGGATTCATTGATGGAGGAGGGACTTTAACCGTCATGTTCGGGGTATGGGCCCGAAAGCTTTATTAGCTGACCCCATCTTAGAAAGTGGTGTAGAGGAAGCACTAAGAGTTTTGATCTCTTGGGCATGGGTTCGACCCCCTTCTTTCTAAGAACCGAGGGGATTTTAACCCCTATAAGCCACTCTATCAAAGTGGTCCCTGGGCATTCGGGCACAGTTCCTAAACTATAGTTGTGGGGGAAGGCCTGCTAGTGCGATTGGTAGGGCCACATGTCATAGTACAAGTGCTAGTGTTAATGGTAAGAAGTTTTTTCATACGAGGTGTATCAGTTGGTCATATCGAAATCGGGGATAGGAGGCTCGGACCCACAGGAATACGACTGACAGGAGTGCGGCTTTAACCATAAGGCTAATTGTTGTTAGTTCCGGCATGTTGGGGAAGTGAGAAGATCCTAGGAATAGTACGGCTGACAGGGTATTTATTATGAGAATGTTGGCGTATTCGGCTAGGAAAAATAGGGCAAATGGTCCTCCTGCATATTCTACATTGAAACCAGATACTAGCTCTGATTCTCCTTCAGTTAGGTCAAATGGTGCTCGGTTCGTTTCAGCGAGGGTTGAAATATACCACATGGCTGCTAAGGGTCATGCTGGGGCCAGTAGTCAAATGCTTTCTTGGGTCGTACTGAATGTTTGTAGGGTGTAGCCGCCTGAGAAGATGATAACTGAGAGGAGAATAAGTCCTAGGCTTACTTCATACGAGATTGTCTGAGCTACTGCTCGGAGGGCTCCGATTAGTGCATATTTTGAGTTTGATGCTCATCCTGACCCTAGAATAGAATATACTGCTAGGCTTGAGAGAGCTAAAATAAATAGGACCCCCAGGTTCAGGTCAATGATGGGGTAAGGCATTGGTATAGGTGCTCATAGTGTTATGGCGAGGGTTAATGCAAGGATAGGGGTTGCTAAAAATAAAAAGGGGGAAGATGTGGAGGGTCGGACGGGTTCTTTAATAAAGAGTTTTACCCCATCGGCGATGGGTTGAAGCAGTCCGCAGGGTCCTACTACGTTTGGGCCTTTTCGTAGTTGTATGTACCCTAGGACTTTTCGTTCAAGTAGTGTCAGGAAGGCTACCGCTAATAGGACTGGCACGATGTAGGCTAGGGGGTTAATTAAGTGATTTATTAAAGTGTTTAGCATAAACTGGGAAGAGGATTTGAACCTCCGGTATAAAGGGCTTAGGCCTTTCGCAATTTACCATGCTCTGCCACCCCAGTATGCCCTTGTTTTGGGCGGCAGGGGTTTTGGCCCTCCCTTTGTTTAATTTATTTGTTTTCATTAATTAGGGGTGGGGCGTGCTTTAAGTATGGGCCCCTCTTTTCCGATCCTTTCGTACTAGGAAAAGTAGCACTACAGATAGAAACTGACCTGGATTGCTCCGGTCTGAACTCAGATCACGTAGGACTTTAATCGTTGAACAAACGAACCCTTAATAGCGGCTGCACCATTAGGATGTCCTGATCCAACATCGAGGTCGTAAACCCCCTCGTCGATATGGACTCTGGGAGAGGATTGCGCTGTTATCCCTAGGGTAACTTGGTTCGTTGATCGGCCAGGAGGCCGGATCATTATTGGTCAGATGTTCTGCGGCTTAGAGATGTTTCTCTTGGTTTTAGGGATTTACCCCACTCCACTCGGAGGCTAGTCTTTCCTCCGCGGTCGCCCCAACCGAAGGTAAAATTTTATGTTCCACTAAGTTCTTGCTTTTTGTTGAGTTGTTTAACGTGGTTAAATTTGTACCTTAAGCTCCAAAGGGTCTTCTCGTCTTGTATCATTATACCCGCTTCTGCACGGATAGATCAATTTCACTGACTAGAAGGGGGAGACAGTTAAGCCCTCGTTTAGCCATTCATACAGGTCTCTATTTAAAAGACAAGTGATTGCGCTACCTTTGCACGGTCAAAATACCGCGGCCGTTGAACCCGTAGTCACTGGGCAGGCTGGACCTCCTATACTTAATCTAGTTGCAGGAGGCGATGTTTTTGGTAAACAGGCGAGGCTTGTGTTTGCCGAGTTCCTTCCCTTTCTTTTTAGTCTTTCCTTTAAAATAGCACTCCAGTGTGGGATTAACGATCATTTGGTTGTGAGTTTTTCTCGGTTTTTATATTGTTCACAGTACTCTCTTGGGTTGAGTTCGTTATTTTCCAGTGGTTTGTCCGATCTGGTTTACACTTGTGCTTGGAGAAGAACAGGTCTTCTTGTTACTCATTTTAGCATAATTTCTTCCATGCGAGCATGGGATAGCCTGATATCTTTAGGGGAGTAAGATTTTTTATCGGTATAATAAACTTCATTCTGTCTGAGCTTTAACGCTTTCTGTTTAGGTGGCTGCTTTTAGGCCCACTAAAACAGTCTGTTTTAAATATTATGATCTTTATCCTCCTGGTAAGGTTGTATCCTTTGTTAGAGGGGCTGTACCCCCTTTAACTAACTCCCGCATATTTCCCTTAAAATTACCTTAAGTGTAGGGCTTTGGTCTGGGGTGTGCGGGGCTGAACTTCTATCCATTTCTCAGGCAACCAGCTATCACCAGGTTCGGTAGGTCTGTCACTTCTACCCGGAGCTCTTCCCACTCTTTTGCCACAGAGACGGGTTAGCCCTAATTTGTATAGGCTGTCTCGGGGTAGCTCACCTGGTTTCGGGGTTTCAAACTAAAGGTCTCTTTGCTTGAGTGTACTTACTAAATCATGATGCAAAAGGTACAAGGTTTAATCTTTGTTTTTTAGTGCTTATATGGGTTATTTCATTTCTCTTTCAGCTTTCCCTTGCGGTACTTTCTCTATTGCTTTGGGCGAACCTTTTCTGTCTCCCATACTTAGGTAAAAAAATGGTTTAATTTTTAGGGGTTGGTCATGTTTTTTTATAAACATTGTTGGGTTAAAATTAGTGGTTAAGCTAGCTGTTTGGCTCAGGGTGATCCAATTTGCATGGATGTCTTCTCGGTGTAAGTGAGATGCTTAGCTAACTCAGCCACACCCTGGGTTTAATCCAAGTGCACCTTCCGGTACACTTACCATGTTACGACTTGCCTCCCCTTGTCAGTGCTTTGATATTATGTATTTTTAATGCGTGTTGACAGGGGAGAGTGACGGGCGGTGTGTACGCGCCTTAGAGCCGGGTTCAAAAGGACACTCTGTTTCCTTTTTACTACTAAATCCTCCTTCAAGCACTATTTCATGTTGCATGTCCGTAGTGTTCTGTGATAGAAAATGTAGCCCATTTCTTCCCGCTTCGTGCGCTACACCTCGACCTGACGTTCTGGGTTGTGCCCATTTTGCTTACTTTTATTGCCTTCACAGGGTAAGCTGGCGACGGCGGTATATAGGCTGGGGTGGCTAGAAGTGGTGAGGTTTAACGGGGGTTATCGGTTCTAGAACAGGCTCCTCTAGGGGGGTCTAAGGCACCGTCAGGTCCTTTGGGTTTCAAGCTAATGCTCGTAGTACCCTGGCGGACGTCTAATTGTAGTTCGACGTCTGGGTTTATGGCTGAGCATAGTGGGGTATCTAATCCCAGTTTGTTTCTCAGCTTTCGTGGGGTCAGGTGGGTTTTGTTAAAGCTACTTTCGTGGGGTTGGACTTCGGACACCTAGAAGCGTATGACGGCCAAAGGGCCATTTGGCTTTATTGTTGTCTCCTTCCTTAACCACCCTTTACGCCGTAATAGTATCAACTAGGGCCTCTCGTTTAACCGCGGTGGCTGGCACGAGTTTTACCGGCCCTCTTAACCCTGACTGAGTCAAGTTTTCACTTATGGCTTAATGTCTATCACTGCTGAATTCCCTTGGGGGTGTGGCTCGGCTAGGCGTCTTGGGCTAAAATTTGTGCCTGATGCCCGCTCCTTGTCCCCGGGCGGGGGATTGAGGGCATATTCACGGGACTGCGGAGACTTGCATGTGTAAGTTGGGCTAGAGCTGATAATAAGGTCAGGACCATGCCTTTGTGCATGCGGAGCTTCTTAGGGCCCATCTTAACATCTTCAGTGTTATGCTTTGTGTTAAGCTACGCTAGC